TAAACCCCAATTTAGTGCTTCTTCTCCGCCAATAATGCCTACGCCTTCAACTCGTTCTAAAAAAATAGGATTCCGTGTAATAAGCTTTTGATATTCAGCAACCCCGGTTAAAAAATAATCGCAAAAATCCAAACATTTATCTATCCAGCCATGAGGTAGATCAGCAGCGACTCCTCCGATACGAAAATAATTATGCATCATGCGCATACCGGTAGCAGCTTCGAATAGGTCATATATTAATTCTCGTTCTCGAAAAATATAGAAGAAAGGGGTCTGTGCCCCAATATCTGCCATAAAAGGGCCAAGCCATAACAAATGGGAAGCGATACGACTCAACTCCAACATAATAGCTCTGATATAGCTAGCCCTTTTAGGTACTTGAATATTGCCTAGCTGTTCGGGTCCGTTTACGGTTATTGCTTCTGTGAACATAGTAGCTAAATAATCCCAACGTGTTACATAAGGCAAATATTGTATAATTGTTCGATTTTCCGCAATTTTCTCCATCCCTCTATGTAAATAACCCAATATTGGTTCACAGTCAATAACATCTTCACCATCGAGAGTAACGATCAGTCGAAGAACACCATGCATTGATGGGTGGTGAGGGCCCATATTGACTACCATGAGGTCTTTTCTTGTAGTTGGTGCAATCATAAGTTTTTCCCGAGTCATTCTTCCATGCATTGCTGAAAGTAAAAAGAAGTTCATCAAAATTTAAACGACTAAGCTCAAATGGTATCACGCTTCAAATTAACGAGTTTTTATCTCTCGAATATCCAACTCACCAATTAATTCTTTATAGCGTCCTCTATTTCTTTTTGAAAAATAGGCCAGCAGTCGTTGACGTTTTCCCAAAATTTTTCGCAAACCTCTCTGAGATGAAAAGTCTTTTTTGTGCAATTCCAAATGTGAAGTAAGTCTCCTTATCTTAGCGGTGAAACTGAATACTTGAAATTCAACAGACCCTCTGTTTTCTTCGTTTTCTTTTTGAGAAATAACCGAAATGAATGAATTTTTTACCATAAAAAAATGCCCCTTTCCCTTTTTACAGATATGGATTTTACCGATCAGTAATAATAATGCCATTAATTTGAATGTGGTATATACAATAATCTAATCCAAATTTCTTTATGAACTCCTAATTTTCTGAATTCAAATCAATCAATCCAATTTCTAATTGGATTTAGATAGGGATAGAAAAAGATTGGTACATTTTCGCATCGAAGAATTTAGACCTAAAATGAAGAAGGTTCTGTTGATTCATTTCGAGATCGAATTGAGACATTATTCATTTCATATTGGATACTAGAATGAAATGTGAGACAAGGCGTGTGATCTGTGTATTTGTTTGCTTTCATATACCCTATATTATATATAGGGTATAGGATATATAGAAAAAGTGTATTATCCACAAATTTTCAATCGTGGATACAGATGTATCCTTAACATACTGAAACGACTGCCATTATTTGTATCAAACCAATAACGATTCATACAAGCTAAATCTTCTAATCGATAATTAGGCCAAAGAAAGAGCTTTAATTTCATTAATTGATTTTTCTCTCTATCAAGATGGTTATTGTCATGTGAAACTTGGCTGCTGTTTTTTACGTTCCAAAATACTGGATTTCTATCTATAGAATTTCTATTCTTTGAATTGAAACAAATTAGAATTCTCAATTTTCTACGACGTCTAAACGATAAAATATTTTCAGGAACAAGTAAATCAAAATGATTTTTGTCTCTATTTCCAGTTATTCTTTGATGTGGTGAAATAGTTTCATCCAAATTATTCTTAGAAACATATCTTTGCTCTTGGTATTTTTGATTAGTTTGATGCTTACTCTTATGAACCAACGAAATACCTATGGTTTGATACATAATAAATTGCCCATCTTTTTTTCCAGACAGACGAATGGGTTCTAGAATCAATACCCCCTTCTTCATCAATTCTGAAAGAGTTAAATTCTTCTGAATCAGCATTATATCCAAACTCATTTCTCTCTTTTGAATCGAGGATATAGTAATTTTTCTTGGATCTATCAGTCTAAGCAGGAGACAATATACCTTGATATTATCGATCATTCTTTGATTCAAAGTCTCGTCCCATCTCAATTGAAAAAGCAAATAACGTTTCAGGAAGAAATCTAGTTCTGCTTCCGTGTTGCTTTTGTATTGTTTTTTCTTTTTCCCTTTTTTCATGTCTGATCTTGTATAATTTTCTTCAATATCTTTTTGTTGTGAGAGAACGGATCCACGATCTCCTCGGCTTGTGGGTTCTTGATTTCGATGCTTTTTATTCGAGGCTATCAAAAAACTTCCTTTTTCCTTTTCATTGATCTTTTTATTTTCACTACTATTTTCACTTCTATTTAAAAGAAGTAATTTGCTTGGTATAAACCAAGGTTTCATTTTATATACTTTATAAAGTAACACAAATTCTGGGAAGAACCAAAGTTCCAGATTCGATATGGGACGCTTTAGTATTTTTTCATTCATTCCCATCCAATCAAAAAATCCTTTGTGGGAGTTTGGTGGATTGATTTCTGGAATCATAAGATAAAAAAGATCTTTTTTAGAAATTATTTGAGAATTATTAGTACGAATTTGAGTATTTTGAGTCCTATTGGTATCGATCATGATCCAGGCCTCAATATCGACTTTTTGTCTAAGATAAAAATTGAAAATTTTCCAATCAAAATATTTTCTATCGGTCGGTTTTTCCATATATAGAATATCGACCTTTCCTAGATAATTTTTAATAGGGATATTCCTCAGCATATCAAAAAGTGTCTCTTTAGGCGTGTTATAAGAAATCTCTTGGTTCTTATTTCCTTGAAAGGGAGATCTATAAAAAAAGCATTCCGCTTTATTTTCATAATTAAGAAATTTATATGATAAAAGATCATATCTATAGTATTTTAGAAAATTATCTTTTTGATTAGATAATGAATATACTTCAAATTGTTTTTGTTTTTTGGAATTAATTAATTGGTCTTTTTCATATGAATGCCATTTGCTAAAATTTTCTTTAGCTATACGACGCGGATGAACTGTATTTCGCCATTTTTCTGGTATTAATCTAGACCATCTGATCTGAGATAAATGGTATTGATAATGTCCTCTTAGCCAGTTTTTCCATTGATTCATTTCATAACTCGGAAGTTTCTTATCTGCTGATTTTGAATGAACCATTCCTTGTGTTTCAAAAGAATCCTTTATTTTAGGCTTAAGAAAAAAATGGCTTCCTTGATGTTGAACAACAGATCGTAACGAGTTACTAACTTGGATTTGTGATAATTTGTAAAATACATATGCTTGTGACACGTAGGATAAGTCATAAAAAATATGTGAATTTGCTTTAATATTACTAATATTATGAAGTGGCTTTTTTATAGTCGAAAAAAACGGAATTGGAGTTTTCTTTTTTTTATTAATTCTTTCTTGTTTTCTTTCATTATTGTAAATGGATTTATCAATAATTTTTTTTGTTGATTCAAGAAAAAGTTCTGTATTTATTCTGGGAATATTAATGATAGATAAAAATATATCTGTGTATATTTTTTCAATGAAAAATTTAAAAAAAGGGGGTAATTGACAGATTAATCGAGCATTTCTTTTTTTTAATATTTCCCACTTTTCGAATCTTTTAGCACTATAACTTGTTTTGTTAGGACTAAGATTATTTATTCTTGGAGTTACTTTTTTTTTCTCTTTTGTGATTCTTTCTATTTGATTTCGAATTGTACTTGTTCTATCAGTCAGATCCTTCATTTTTTTTTCTGTCAATGAAGAATTTGTCCAACTCGGAGATGCAATTTGACTAAATGATTCGTGAATTATCTGATTGCTTATTATGGAATCTTTTTCTTCTTTAATTTCGCTCGATTCATATACTTCTACTTTTCTTAATCTAAATAATAGAATTGGATTTACTTTTGAAAGTTCTTTTATTATTATTTTTATAAAAATAACACTTTTGATAACCCATTTTTTTGTTTCTTTTGAAACTTTTCGAAGTAATTTTGTTTTTCCTTTGAAAACTGTTAGAACTCGAAAATACTTCTTTTTCCATTTTCCAATTTTTTTTTCGAATTCCTTTAAAATGGGTTTAAAAAAGGAAGGTCGTTTTCGGGGCGAACCAAAAGGAAGTTCGGCTTCCATTCCCCAAACTGTTAAAAAACAAAAATCATCTTTTTCTTTTTTCTTTTTCATTAGATCTTTCTGAGAGGATCGTAGTTTCGATTTGTGCCAAGGTTTCAGACAGAAAGGAAATAAGATTTTTATCTGAATACCATCTGTCAACCAATTTTTCGGAAATTCTGTTTCGGATAATGGAACACCGTTATAGGTACATTTAAGATGGATCTCTTTATTCCATTCCTGTAAATCCTCAGACCATTCGGGAAGTTGCAATAGGAATATACGTCCAATATTTTTCGCAATTATGAATGAAGGTAATAGAATATATTTTCTAAAAATAGATTGAGTTAGTAGCATGCAACCTCTTATTACTTGCGCAAATGGAATGCTATCCCAGGCCTCTGCTATCTCTATGCGCGCTTTTTCCTTTCTTTTGTTCTTCTCTTTTTTTTCTTCTCTTTTTGTTTGTTCTTTTGTATAGTCTACAATTTTAAATGCTTCCCCTTTACCCACCCAATTTCTAAAAATTAGTTTAATCAACCCAGAGATATCAAAAGAAAAAAGAGGGGATTTTTGTAGTCTCTCCAAAAAAAGAGGGGAATGTGCATTTGCTTGAAACAATTTTAAAATAACTATTTTACGCCTTTGAGCTCGCATAGAACCTTTGATTATACCGCGCCGAAAGTCTGATTGTTGTGAATAACGTATCAAAGCCACTTCGTCTATTTGATCGCGCATATTAGTATCCGTACTATTAGGATCAGTATTTTCCTTGTTAGCAGTAAAAATGACTACACGCTTGCCTTTTCTTGAACGAATTTGATGATCTACTGGTACGTCTTCTTGATATTCTC